GATATTCCACAATCAAGACAATTGGCTGAATCCCGTGAAAACATTTCATCGAAGTTCATTGATATCTTCTTTTTATAAAGCAAATCGACTTCGATTCTTGAATAATCCACATCACTTCTGCTTCTATTCTAACACAAGATTCCCCTTTTCTGTGGAAAAGGCCCATATCCATAATTCTGATTTGACATATGGACAATTCCTCAATATCTTGTTCATTCGCAACAAAATATTTTCTTTGCCCGTCGAATATGCTTTTGGGGGGAGAGAGACTATTTCACCAATCGAGTCACAGGTATCTAACATATTCATACCTAACGATTTTCCACAAAGTGGTGACGAAACGTATAACTTGTACAAATCTTTCCATTTTCCAAGTCGATACGATCCCTTCGTCCATAGAACTAGTTTCTCGATCGCAGACATTTCTGGAACACCCCTAACAGAGGGACAAAGAGTGCATTTTGAAAGAACTTGTTGTCAACCTCTTTCAGCTAGGAATCTATCGGATTCAGAAGAGAAGAACTTGCATCAGTATCTCAATTCAAACATGGGTTTGATTCCCACTCCATGTTCTGAGAAAGATTTACCATGCAAAAAGAGGAAAAAACGGCGTCTTTGTCTAAAGAAATGCCTTGCGAAAGGGCAGATGTATAGAACCTTTCAACAAAGGGCTCTTTCAACTCTCTCAAAATCGAATCTATTCCAAACATATATGCCATGGTTCTTGACAGGGTACTGGATATTTGTAGATAATTTTGTAGATACTTTTTCAGACCTATTGCCGATTTCAGATACTTTTCCAGAACTATGGCTGATACTACGTAATAGTCAAAAATTGGTATCCATAATACGAAGTAGCAGTAAAAAATTGGTATTCATCTTTCGGGATATTAGGCATAGATTGGGTAGATCGTGGCGAATTCTTTGGAAAAAAGCGCGTCTTAATCTGATAAGTGAGATTTCGAATAAGTGTTTACATAATGTTCTTCTGTCCGAAGAAATGATTCATCGAAATAATGAGTCACCATTGATATCGACACATCTGAGATCGCCAAGTGTTTGGGAGTTCTTCTATTCAATCCTTTTCCTTCTTGTTGTTGCTGGATATCTCGTTTGTACCCAGCTTCTCTTTGTTTCCGGGGCCTCTAGTGAGTTACAGACAGAGTTCGAAAAGGTCAAATCTTTGATGATGGAATCATCTATGATTGAGTTGCGAAAACTTCTGGATAGGTATCCTACATCTGAACCAAATTCTTTCTGGGTAAAGAATCTCTTTCTAGTTGCTCTGGAACAATTCCGTTCTAAGAAGATATATTTGAATATCAATCTCATCGATCTCATATCAAATCCCATCAATCGAATCACTTTTTCGAGAAATACGAGACATCTAAGTCATACAAGTAAAGAGATCTATTCATTGATAAGAAAAAGAAAAAACTGGAACGGGGATTGGGTTGATGATAAAATAGAATCCTGGGTCGCGAACAGTGATTTGATTGATGATGAAGAAAGAGAATTCTTGGTTCAGTTCTCCGCCTTAACGACAGAACAAAGGATTGATCAAATTCTATTGAGTCTGACTCATAGTGATCGTTTATCAAAGAATGACTCTGGTTATCAAATGATTGAAGAACCGGGAGCAATTTACTTACGATACTTGGTTGATATTCATAAAAAGGATCTATTGAATTATGAGTTCAATCCATCCTGTTTAGCAGAAAGACGGGTATTCCTTGCTCATTATCAGACAATCACTTATTCCCAAACTTCGTGTGGGACTACTACTTTGCACTGCCCATCTCATCGAAAACCCTTTTCGCTCCGCTTAGCCTTATCCCCCTCTAGGGGAATTTTAGTGATAGGTTCTATAGGAACTGGACGCTCCTATTTGGTCAAATACCTAGCTACAAATTCCTATGTTCCTTTCATTACGGTATTTCTGAACGATAACAAGCCAAAAGTTATGGATGAGGATGAAGATGAGGATTATTACGAGATAAAGGTTGGTGGTAGTGACGAGATTGATGCTAGTGACGCTGCTAGTGACGCGATTGATGCTAGTGACGAGATGGATCCTGACCTTGATACGGAGCTGGAAGAGCTAACTATGATGAATGCGCCAACTATAGATAGGATGTCGGAACTAGGCCCCACCCTTCAATTCGAATTAGCAAAAGCGATGTCTCCTTGCATAATATGGATTCCAAACATTCATGATCTGGATGTGAATGAGTCGAATTACTTATCCCTAGGTCTATTAGTAAACCATCTATCTGAAGGATGCTCCAATAGAAATATTCTTGTTATTGCTTCGACTCATATTCCCCAAAAAGTGGATCCCGCTCTAATAGCCCCGAATAAATTAAATACGTGCATTAAGATACGAAGGCTTCTTATTCCACATCAACAAAAGCACTTTTTCATGCTTTCCTATACGAGGGGATTTCACTTGGAAAAGAAAATGTTCCATACTAACGGATTCGGGTCCATAACCATGGGT